TGAAAAGTGTTCTGAGTGAGTTATTTAAGCTCCACGCCTTCTTTCCTTTGAATTTCAAGTCAATCAAGTAGAGTGCACCAAGTTCCATTTTTATATTTGTAGCAAACAAGTAGTTAGCTTATCCGAATCTTATCGGAATCAAAGTAACTAAAAGGGGAGTTTTCTTTGGCGACCTAAGATCTAATTGTAGAAAGAATCAAAATCAAAAGTTGCGGATAACTCTTTCTTTATTAAATTCGAAGACAAGAACAAAACACAAAGAAACGAAGACAAAAATGAATTATCATATGGATCTTTCATGTAGATAGATGAATAAGTCCGTTTATTTAGTTATATATTCCATTCCTTGGACTTATTCTATATACTCACTTAGATGCTTAATATCTCTAATGCAAAATTTGCAAATTGAATTAATTAATAATAACTACGAATTCATACTAATTACAATTATTAATTATAATTAGTATAAATATAAAATATGATATTAAAAAAAATAAGAACAGGTACAAATAATAAACCGAGGTACCCCATTTTATGACAACTTTCCACTTTCCCTCTATTTTTGTGCCTTTAGTAGGCCTAGTATTTCCGGCAATTGCAATGGCTTCTTTATTTCTTCATGTTCAAAAAAACAAGATTGTTTAGATCTGAGGGGACCCAATCTCATTCGTTTTTTTTGAAACTTATACTTGTAGCATAACATAGATATTTATTTCAGAAAAGAAAATATAATAGAACATGTGATTTCTGCCAAACATAAAGGAAAAAGCTGTTATGCCTGCAGAAAATGATCTATAGCTAACTGAATTCTAGCCAGTTTCAAATAGATCAGGATCGCTGGATGCCTAAAATGTAAAGTTGGTCGATTTATATGTATATCAATATGTATATTGGGATCATATGAAGGGTATGTTATTATTTTAGATCTAAACAAATTTGATGAATTACCCCTAAAAGTTCCCATTAAACTAGTGCTAGTTCACACCAAACTAGTGCTAGTTAATGAAAGTTCATTCGGAAACAAAAAAAGTAAAGTCAAAATCATTTGGGGTATTCTCTCAATTTCAATAAAATGCAATCGGATGAAGTATGAGTTGGCGATCAGAACATATATGGATAGAACTTATAACGGGGTCTCGAAAACTAAGTAATTTTTGCTGGGCCCTTATCGTTTTTTTAGGTTCATTAGGATTCTTATTGGTTGGAACTTCCAGTTTTTTTGGTAGAAACTTGATATCTTTTGTTCCGTCTCAGCAAATCCTTTTTTTTCCACAGGGGATCGTGATGTCTTTCTACGGGATTGCGGGTCTCTTTATTAGTTCCTATTTGTGGTGCACAATCTCCTGGAATGTAGGTAGTGGTTATGATCGATTCGATAGAAAGGAAGGAATAGTGTGTATTTTTCGTTGGGGATTTCCTGGAAAAAATCGTCGCATATTCCTCCGATTCCTTATAAAAGATATTCAATCCGTTCGAATAGAAGTTAAAGAGGGTATTTTTGCTCGTCCTGTCCTTTATATGGATATCAGAGGCCGGGGGGCTGTTCCGTTGACTCGTACTGATGAGAATTTGACTCCACGAGAAATTGAACAAAAAGCCGCGGAATTGGCCTATTTCTTGCGCGTACCGATTGAAGTATTTTGAGAAAAGGAACTGGGCTGAAGAACGAATGCTTTCTCAGCAGGAGGGAAAAAACGCAAGAATCCTGTTTTTTCTATAACTAAGTGATACTTTAGGATAAACAGATACAGATAAACCATATCTTGTAAATTTTTTTTCAATCGATCTTTTTATCCTTTCATTTGGGTTCTTTACTACCCAATAATCGGTTTTAATGATAACTGGCCCGGTTCTGTCTTGTTTTGCCGCTCTTTTTTTTGACCATCCCAATATCTTTCTCCCAATTAGTCTATTCTTGACTATGGGGAATCATTGGAATTTTTTTTTGGAAATATTGGATATTTTGATACAATAAGGGGTTCTTTCGTCTCAAAATATCAAGAATATTCATTACTTAAAGTACTTCTTTCGGCCATTCATCGAAAGGAGACATTTGTTTGGAATTTGATGAATTGAGATATCTGGAAACACTTGTATTATTTCTTTATTTAGTCAAATTCCAAGTGGAGTCTTAGTCTATTTCTGTATTCTTTCTAGATTCAAAATAAAATCACAAATCAAATAGATTCATAGGTTTGATGCCTTGTCTACAACTCATGTTTGAAAGAAAGATTCGATTATATAAAGTCGACAGATGGAGTGGGTTAATTAAAAATTAACAGGCGAAAAATGGCAAAAAAGAAAGCTTTCACTCCTCTTTTGTATCTTGCATCTATAGTATTTCTGCCCTGGTGGATTTCTCTCTCATTTACTAAAAGTATGGAATCTTGGGTTATTAATTGGGCGAATATCGGCCAATCCGAAATTTTTTTGACTGATATTCAAGAAAAAAGTATTCTAGAAAAGTTCATAGAATTAGACGAAATCGTCTTCTTGGAAGAAATGATCAAGGAATACTCGGAGACATATCTACAAAAGTTTCTTATAGGAATCCACAAAGAAACGATCCAATTAATCAAGATACAGAACGAGGATCGTATCCATACAATTTTACACTTCTCGACAAATATAATCTGTTTTGTTATTCTAAGTTGTTATTCGATTTTAGGTAATGAAGAACTTATTATTCTTAACTCTTGGGCTCAGGAATTCCTATATAACTTAAGTGATACAGTAAAAGCCTTTTCAATTCTGTTATTAACCGATTTATGTATCGGATTTCATTCACCCCACGGCTGGGAACTAATGATTGGTTCTGTGTACAAAGATTTTGGATTTGGTCATAATGATCAAATTATATCTGGTCTTGTTTCCACTTTTCCGGTTATTCTCGATACTCTTTTTAAATATTGGATTTTTCGTTATTTAAATCGTGTATCTCCATCACTTGTAGTTATTTACCATTCAATGAATGATTGATAAATCATCAACCAATATTAATCCAATTAGAACGTTTCCTACTTTGTAGTTCTACATAAGTATTAAAAACATTCTATCCGGGTGGTTTTCAGACTATTTTTATACGTTATACTATAGTATTCCAGTAAAATGATTCCAATAAATAGCAGAATCGTGGATAGGAAACTATACTAGCGACCTACCCAACTTATTGTAGAAATTTTCAGACCAATGATTAGACCATGCAAACTAGAAATACTTTTTCTTGGATAAAGGAACATATTACTCAATTTATTTCCGTACCGCTCATGATATATATCATAGCTCGGGCACCCGTTTCAAGTGCATATCCGATTTTTGCACAGCAGGGTTATGAAAATCCACGAGAAGCGACTGGGCGTATTGTATGTGCCAATTGTCATTTAGCTAATAAACCCGTGGATATTGAGGTTCCACAAACAGTACTTCCTGATACTGTATTTGAAGCAGTTGTTCGAATTCCTTATGATAAGCAAGTGAAACAAGTCCTTGCTAATGGTAAGAAGGGGGGTTTGAATGTGGGGGCTGTTCTTATTTTACCGGAGGGGTTTGAATTAGCTCCTTCCGATCGTATTTCTCCCGAAATGAAAGAAAAGGTAGGAAATTTGTCTTTTCAGAGCTACCGCCCTAATAAAAAAAATATTCTTGTAATAGGGCCTGTCCCCGGCCAGAAATATAGTGAAATCACCTTTCCTATTCTTTCCCCCGACCCCGCTACTAAGAAAGATGTTCACTTCTTAAAATATCCTATATATGTAGGAGGAAATAGGGGAAGGGGTCAGATTTATCCCGACGGAAGCAAGAGTAACAATACAGTTTATAATGCTACAGGGGCGGGTATAGTAAGCAAAATCATACGAAAAGAAAAAGGGGGATATGAAATAATCATAACAGATCCATCGGATGGACGTCAAGTGGTTGATATTATCCCTCCAGGACCAGAAGTTCTTGTTTCAGAGGGTGAATCCATCAAATTGGATCAACCATTAACGAGTAATCCTAATGTGGGTGGATTTGGTCAGGGGGATGCCGAAATAGTACTTCAAGATCCATTACGTGTCCAAGGCCTTTTGGTCTTCTTGGCATCTGTTATTTTGGCACAAATATTTTTAGTTCTTAAAAAGAAACAGTTCGAGAAGGTTCAATTGGCCGAAATGAATTTCTAGACTCGCGGATTTATCGACACCAGGTTCGTAAAAAGAACAAAATTTTTGTTGTCAATTTTATATGATCAAAAAAAATAAATTCTGAAAAACCTTTTATTTATTTGCTCTTTTTCTACCAACTTCGGGGACTCCCTTGTAGCGCAATCTTAGTCATAACGCACGCTTAGTCATAATAGGTAGATTTTTGTTTGAAGAAGACTATTTTATTTGACTTTATGGCTTTACCACCCTTTATCTTTGTTCAAATTGAATTGACAGGGCTGTGTTACTATTGCCATATTTCAATGCCATAAAATTGGGATAGAGATTAGCATAAATAAGCGGGGAATCGGATGAACCAGAAGCGTGGGGAACAAAAAATTCTAGGAGGCATTATTTGTTTTGTCTTCCTAGTCTTCGACACAAGAAAAGGAATTTTCCAAACCCCCCTTCTTGTGTCGAAAGAGTAATCTGTTTGTCAAAAACTCCTAGTCTTGTTTTCGTTTTTCCAGATGTATCGTAACTTTACTTTTTTTTTCGATTTATTACGTATAATAAAATATATAAAGTAGTGGACAAACCATTGAGATACTCAAATCTAAAAAATATAGGGATAAGTAGGGTAAGAAGGAGTATCGAAAGTATTTGTGCGAGATCTAATCTACAGAAATAAAAAATATAGAATAATTCTATATATAAAATAGAATTAGAATCCAGGAAATTGAGTGATTCCCCCTTTGTTCTAACTTGGAAAGTACCCATAGATACTATCAAGATCAAGGAAGAGGTGTTCTGAATCAACCAATGAAGTTCATTTTTCAAAAGCATCATCAGAAAAAATAGAATGGAGTTTTTTGA